ATAGACCCCCAATGACCAATCCTCGCATGAATTGCTAGGGATCCAATAAGTCCAACATTGATTCCTTCAGACGTGTCAATTGGACAAATGCGTCCATAGTGACTAGGATGGATATCTCGTATCCGAAAACTAGCAGTTCGCCCCGTCAATCCTCCAGGGCCCAAATAACTCAATTTTCTCCCATGAACTATTTGGGTCAATGGATTGGTTCGATCCAAAACTTGAGATAATGGATGTAATCCAAAAAAAAATTCAAAAGTGGTTGTTAATGGAGTTGAAGTCACCAAATTTTGAGGAGTCGGTATCAATTTATGTCTAATTGCTCCACATATAGTTCTTCTAACCATATTTTCTAAACGAATCAGAGCCAATCCAAATTGATCTTGTAAGAGATTTGCTGCGGAACGAATACGTTTATTATTCAAATGATTCATATCGTCAAGAGTATCCATTCCAAATTTCATTTCAATCAAATGATCCGCAGCTGTCAATATATCTCGTGGTAACAAAAATGTATTGTTCTGAGGTATATCAAGATTCAACCTTTGGTTCATATTTCGTCGGCCAATCCTTCCCAATTCACATCTTTGTTGAAAAAATTTTTTTTGTAATTCCTTACATAAAGATTCAGAAAATACTGGATTTCCGCCTATACAAGCAAATTGTCGATAAAACTCCAAAATGGCATTTTCTTTTGACCCGATTTTTTTTTTCTCCTTATCATTCAGGAAAGACACGAAAATTTCAGGGTAGCAAACATTTTCTAGAATTTCGCTTAAATTCGAACCCATAGCTGATGATAGAACTAGAATAGATATTTTCTGTTTCCTACTCACACGAGCCCATATCCTTGCTTTTCTATCAATCTCTAATTCTAATCTTCCCCCCCAATCCGATATTATGGTGCCAGTATAGACCGAAATTCCGTTATGGTCCAATTCTGACCGGTAATAGATACCAGGGCTTTGCAATATTTGATTGATTACAATTCTGTATATTCCATTTACTATAGAAGTTCCCAGGGAATTCATTAGAGGAATGTTTCCAATAAAAATAGTTTGTTCTTGGATATCCCTACCGCTTTTCCAAATTAATCCTGCGGATACATATAATTCAGAGGAATATGTAAGTGATTCATATACGGCATCTTTTTCTTTTATCAAAGGCTCTACCAATTGATATGTTTCCACAAATAATTGAAATTCAATTTCTTGATCTGTATCTTCAATTTTTGGAAACTTATAAAGTTCTTCTGTTAAGCCCCGATCAATGAACCTACAAAACCCTTCAAATTGTATCTGATTCAACCCCGGTATTGTAGACATTCCCTCATTTCCATCCCCAAGCACTTTGAATTTTTCCATTTAGTTTATAGAAAATATCCCACGATTTGCTGTCATTCTTCATCAAATTACATGAATAGATTTAGCAATAATGGAATTTCTGTTCTTTTTTTGCTGAATCACATGAAATTTTACCTAACTTCGTGTATGAAATACCTATTATGAAAAGAGGAATAAATAGAATTTTATACTCAAATTGGAATTTGCAACAAAACAAACAGATAAACAAACAGATAGAATATAAATTCTAAATGGAAACGAATTGAAAAATTCCACCTAGACTTCTCGAGTTTTTAAAAATAAAAGAATATTAAAACAAAAAATGGATTCCATTTTTACCATTATTATGATATTATATATTCCAATTCGATTGGATAAAGACCGAATCTAATAATCAGAAACAATATAGAATTGATTTTTTTTAGCACTTAACCTTTTCAATTGTTCAAAAAAGAATTAGAATTCCCAGAGAAAAGAAATATTTTGACCTTTTTTTTAGAATTTGAGAATACGATTGGAGTGCATAATAAGGCTTGTTTTTATTAAACATGCACAGACATAATTCCAGTTCAGCTATAGCTATCTATCTATATATGTCTCTTACTTTATTCTTTATTGCTGTCATATTCGTTCGGGACAGCACATGTAATGTTAAATTTAGATTTTCTATTCAATCTATTTAATGAAAAATTGTCAAAAAATTGGAAGCAGGGTAATTTTTCTTGAAAATTCCCTTATAATATAGGTATTGTATACGGAAAAGATACCCGGTTAGATAATATCTGTGTAAGAATTCCAATTTATTTTTGGGGTTTGACATAAATAGTTAACGGTTCCGATTTGTCCTGAAATTTTGGCTTTTGTGACTGAAGAAGTTTAGAACCCCTTTTTTGGGGGGTTGGGGGGGTATTATCATATATTTTCTTTTATATTTTATATCGTTTTGGCGGCATGGCCGAGCGGTAAGGCGGAGGACTGCAAATCCTTTTTCCCCAGTTCAAATCCGGGTGTCGCCTGATTGACAAGAGAATTGAAATAGTTTATTCCATTTGTCGGGGTTTAAAACTTGAATTTTTTTTTCTAGCATAAGCAAGCGGGGGAAAGGGACTCTTGTTTGATTCGAAATTCTAAGCATCGGGAGGTTTGTTCTCTAAAATTTTGTAAATCTTTTCATCTCGAATTCAAGGAAAGATTCTAGTAGTGAAAAGGAATCGATAAATCTTGAAATAATAGTTCTTTCACTTCACTACTACTTTAGATTAGTTAGATTGAATAGATAATTGACTTTTTTCATTTAACTGTTTGAATTTCATTTTAATGTTAATATTATTCATTGATATTATAGAATATATTATGAATATATTATTCTAATAAAAAGCAAAAATTTATTCTATTCTATTAGAATAAATATTCTATTAGAATAAATATAAATAGAATAGAAAAAATTCTTTCTTTTCGGTAACCCCCGCAGTCAAAGAATTTAATAGGGTGTCTTCTGATTGTTTTAGAGAACGAATCGGGAGAGAGTAAGGATTAGATCAAATAGAAATAAGAGATGGAAAAAGGAGTATGAGTGTGCAAAGTAATCGGTATTGATTCCATTTTCGATTTTTATTTAATGAGAAAAAAGGGGGGATAAAACATAGGTCTTATTTTTCCTACCTCTTAGTAAGATTCATTCTCTTAATACTTCTAAAGATGTCTTCGGATATTTTGTTTATGCTTAATGTTTTCCAATTCCACTAGAAATCGGATAAGAACTTGTTAGATGTTCTAATTGGATTTATTTGATTGTTTCGTCAATGGTGTTAGCCCAGAATTCCTTTTTGACTCGGTACCGCCAATTTCACTAATATTATATTCTTAGTTATTATTAGTGAATAAAAAAAAAAGAAAAAAAATACAAAAAGAAACATAATACAAGAAAAATTAGTGAACAATAATGAAAAAATTCCTTCATATTGATAGAGATAGGAGACAAATTTGACATGGATATAGTAAATCTTGCTTGGTCTGCTTTAATGGTAGTTTTTACATTTTCCCTTTCTCTCGTAGTATGGGGAAGAAGTGGGCTCTAAAGGTACTACTAATTGAATTAAGTAATCAAACTGTATCAATTGTTTTATAGTTGAGTTCTAAAAAATTTGTTTAACTATTTTGAATTTTTAACTATTTAAGTATTTAATTACTACTAATTCATTGAATTCAAATATGTCTGCATTTCGGAATTCTATTGTATTTTAGTGGTGTAATGTATTCTATGGATAATATAGAAACAGAAAATACTCTTTCAATCAAACAAATATTTTAATTATTCCCATGTTCGTATTTTGAAAGTCAAGGGAATACAAATAATTGGAAATTGATTCCCATCCCAATGGAATTCATCCTAAGATTTCTATTTTGATGAACTGGCTTTTACTAAAGTTATAAATGGAAGATAAGGAACCACGCAACCCCTCCGGGTCCTACTCTATTTTTATAGAATAAAACTTTATACACTACAATTCTATGAAATTTGGATAGTATGGTAGAATTCTTTCTACCATACTATCCAAATTTCATAGAATTCTGCTGATTCTAGTTTAAGTAAAATTAGTCACTTTGACTTACTGTTTTTACATAAATTATAAGTAAAAAGGCAGTAGGAACTAGAAGAAACAGTGCAGTAGCAATAAATGCGAGAATATTTACTTCCATAATCTCTATGTTTTATTTCTCTTTAATTTCCAATAAATAACTGGGGATCTAATCCCATAGAAATGATAAATCTTTCGCCGGCAAATTCAATGGTATAGATTACATCTCGATAATATCAAATAGAGGATGAATATCATGAATAACAATATCTGAGCTATCAAATCGATTTATCGTCGAGAATTGAATAGTATAACATAAGAAGATCTTTTATCCATACCCCAAATTCCAAAATTTGGATTTCTGACGCAATCAATAATTCTTTTTTTTTTTTATTTTTTTTTTATCCTTCTTCTTCGGAACCTTCCCTTTATCTTAAACTAAAAGAAAAAAAGGATCCCTGCTAAGAATGAGATTCTGTTTGTTATTTTTATTCCCTTTCATAGACAAAATGAATTGATGTCTTTTTTTATTGAATTTGTATCCATCGGGACTGACGGGGCTCGAACCCGCAGCTTCCGCCTTGACAGGGCGGTGCTCTGACCAATTGAACTACAATCCCAGGGAAAAAGGCGTACAGCATACATATTCTTACGATTTCATTCAAACCAAATCCTTTCTTTTTTTATTTTCGATTCGAATCGTTGTGCTGTAACTGACAGAGGGGGGACTTATTTATATATTGATATCTATATGGATATGCACTTTTGCGAGATCAACACAGATTACGAGTAATCTGTTCGTTATTTCCAAATTGATTGAAAAATGAATCAATGAAAATATAAAAGAGTCTTTATACTTACAGATCCTGATATAAATCTATATCATTAGGAAGGTCCAAATTTTTGGAAAAAATACGTAATACGAAAAAAATAAGGCTAGGGATATATCATACTTTTATTCTTCCGTATCAGAACACATCGGTCATCTTCGGAGAACAACAAATGGTTTGTCTCATTTAATGGTGGATCAGCAAATTTTTGGGTCGAGCTGGATTTGAACCAGCGTAGACATATTGCCAACGAATTTACAGTCCGTCCCCATTAACCGCTCGGGCATCGACCCAGGAAGAATCTTTTTTAGTCTTTATTTAGAATCCACGATCAACTTCCTTTCGTAGTACCCTACCCCCAGGGGAAGTCGAATCCCCGCTGCCTCCTTGAAAGAGAGATGTCCTGAACCACTAGACGATGGGGGCATACTGGTCCGATCGTCATTATACTATGTTTATAGTATGAACAGTTTTTTGAAATTGTCAATATAATGGAATATAATGGAATGATATGATTCGATCAAAAGGATTTTTTCATCTTTCAAAATTTCATAGAATTTTTTTTTTATTCTTTAGATTTTGAAATTGTTCATCCCAATTGCCAATCTATAATTCTAAAAAAAAAAAATAGAAAAAAGATAAGTAATGCAAAAGAAAGATAGGATCCTTTCATAGAATGATTGGTTTGCTGGAAAAGGCGGGGGTTTAAACTTCATTTCTTTCACTTTCTTTCATTGTTAAGATTCGGTAGGTCCATTTCTATCTCACACTAAGCCAGGAAATAAAAAAACAACAATCAATCAGGAAATCGGGTGAGAAGGATAGGGAAAAACAAGTTATTGAAAAATTCTTTTTTCAATAAGAATTTGGTTGAGGGACAGGACAAATTGAATCCATTTATCAATTATTCGATGAAATATTTGAATTGGTGGGTACATGTATCAATGAAATGAATTTCGTTAGGATGAGGATCACTTCAATTCGAATTGGTTTTGAAATAATTCATTACATTGATATTTATCAAATCCAATATCAATAAACCTTTTTATTAACTATACTCTATTCACTAGGTAAATCCAATTTATTGTTCCTTAATAAGTCTCTATGCAGATAAAATATATCTATATACATAATTAAGGAATTGAATCAAACGGAGCCCCTTTAACTCAGTGGTAGAGTAACGCCATGGTAAGGCGTAAGTCATCGGTTCAAATCCGATAAGGGGCTTTTTACTTTTTTCATAAAACTCCAGCAGTAGTATTCATATTTGAAGGAAGAATAGAGATATTGTTGATATTTGTAATAAGTTTTTTTTTTTGAAAAAAAAAACTAAGAAATCATAGAATTTCATTAAAATAGAATTATGAATTCGAATTCTAATAAGTCATTGTTATCATTCTAATGAATTCGAATTCTAATGAATTCGAATTCTAATGAATTCGAATCTAATATAGTAAAGTAATTCTAGTTACAAAGTATAACAATTTTTTTATTATTTTTCTATTTTTTGATAATGAATAATGATATCTCCTTTAATTACCATATATTCCTATTTTCTATTATCAAAAAAAAATGGGAAAGATTAAAAAAAAGTAAGTGGACCTAACTCATTGAATCATAACTATATCTACTATTCTGATATTCAAATTCGATAGAGATGAGATTCGAACAGTGGATTTTTTTTATTTCTTTTTTAAGACTTCTTTGGTTTGGACTCCGTAATAATCTGTCGATATTTACAATTAAATCTTCTTGTTCCTAGAGGTTCTATAGGAATAAATTGCTATTCCCTTCCTCCACGCAGAAGGGCTTTTTTCAAGTTCCAACATACAAGTCATTTTTTTTTTTTTAATATCCTTTTTTATTTCCGAACACAAGACGAGATCAATTTACATTTCTATTATTTCTATAAAATATGATATATCTACAGAAAAAGAAAATAAATAGAAAAAATATTCAAAGTATATTTCCTCGATTTGCAAAAAAGTATACTTTGGAGTTTTTTTTATTAATCTGAAAAAGAAAGGAAAATAGAATAAAGAAGACAATAAAAGAAAAAATGTAAAATAGAAAGTAATAAAACATATGATCCTGTTGTAGTTTCCTAGACATAGAAATTAGAGGAATATATAAAATTCTTTCTTTTTTTATCAATTTCACGAACAAGATTCAAGAATAAGATTATTTGATGAAAGTAGAAGAAGAGTATGTCTGGGAATCCGCTGGTAGCAAGAGCGAGAAAAGGGATCATTTGTTTCTTGAGCAGTTCTTTAAAAAATTAATCTATCGGATTTATGAGTCATAAGACAATTCTTGATTGATGACTTATGAGATTTTTAAGAAAAGAAAGGAATAACCGAATTGAGTTTATGGATTTGACCTAGGTATAGGTATTAATAGACCAAGAAATGATTTTTATATTCGAAACTCATTATAAAAGAAGGGACAGTCAAAAAAAATCATATATAAATGATAAAAGCCTCGAAGGTCCCATCCCTGAAAATGCTATGAGGTGTTCGGAAATGGTTGAAGTAGTTGAATAGGAGGATCACTATGACTATAGCTCTTGGTAAATTTACCAAAGATGAAAATGATTTATTTGATATTATGGATGACTGGTTACGGAGGGACCGTTTCGTTTTTGTGGGTTGGTCCGGTCTATTGCTCTTTCCTTGCGCCTATTTCGCCTTGGGGGGTTGGTTCACAGGTACAACCTTTGTAACTTCATGGTATACTCATGGATTAGCA